AACGAAGGAGACTAAACAGGAACAAGAGGGATCCACCGAAGAAAACCCTTCCCTTTGTTCGGAAGAAAAGGAGGATCTGGACAAAATAGATGAAACGGAAGAGATCCGAGTGAATGGAAAGGAAAAAACAAAGGATGAATTTCACTTTCAAGAGGCACGCTATCAAGATAGCCCAGTTTACGAAGATTATGATCTGGAGACCCATCAAGAGAATTGGGAATTGGGAAGACTGAAAGAAGAAAAAAAGAAAAGTTGGGTTGAGTGGGTTGAGAAAACTTTTGTCACTTTTCTTTTCGATTCTAAACGGTGGAATCGTCCATTACGATATATAAAAAATGATCAATTAGAAAATGCTTTACGCAATGAAATGTCACAATTTTTTTTTTTTACATGTACAAGTGATGGTAAGCAAATAATATCCTTTACATATCCGCCCAGTTTATCGACTTTTTCGGAAATGCTAGAACGAAGAATTTCTTTGTACATAATAGAAAAACTATATGACGAAGATCTTTATAATTCTTGGATTTATACCAATGAAAAAAAAAAGTGTAATTTGAACAATGAATTGAGAAGACGAATCCAAATTCTAGAAAAAAATGAGGAATCCACGAGTCTGGATATGCTTGAAAAAAGAACCATATTATGCGATGATGAAAATAAAAAAAAATGCTTGCCAAAAGCATATGATCCTTTTTTCAACGGACCATATCGAGGAATGAGAAAAAAATTAGATTCACGTGCAATCATGAATCCTTATACAGATACAGAAGATTTAGTAGAAATTTTTTTTATAAATAAGATTCATGATCTACTTCTGAAGGATTCCGTTCTTAATGATTCCGTAGAACTCTACCGTCAATCATTTTTGAATTCTACAGAAGAAAAGGGAATTGATTCAGAAAGTCAAGCAAAATCGTTGCAATTTGTATTTGATGTAATTACAACGCATGCAAAAGATCAAAAAACAATGAAAAAAAAATCTATTGGAATTAGAATAGAAGAAGTCAGTAAAGAGGTTTCTCGATGGTCATACAAATTAACCGATGATTTGGAAGAAGAGGAAGAAGAAAGTGAAGAAGAATTGGTGGAAGAAGATCATGATATTCATTCAAGAAGAGCCAAACGTGTGGTAATTTATAACGATAATGATCAGAATACCAATTCTATTTCTAGTACTAAGAATACTATTAACAATGATAAAAATGATGATCAAACGGAAGAGGAAGAGGTGGCTTTGATACGTTACTCCCAACAATCGGATTTTCGTCGCAATCTAATCAAAGGATCCATGCGTGCTCAAAGACGTAAAACAGTTATTTGGGACCTCTTTCAAGTAAATGTAAATTCCCCGCTTTTTGTGGATCGGCTAGACAAAACATCTTTTTTTTCGTCTTTTGATATCAACGAAATGAAGAATCTCATTTTGAGGAATTGGATGGGGAGAGAACAAGAATCAGAATTAAAAATTTCCGATTTTGATTTGGAAAATGAAGATACAAAAAAAGAAAAGGAGAAAGAGGAAAAAAAATATATAAATGAACGGATAGAAATATCAGAAGCTTGGGATACCTTTATATTTACTCAAGCAATAAGAGGTTTGATGTTAGTAACCCAATCTTTTCTTAGAAAATACATTATATTGCCTTCATTAATAATAGCTAAAAATCTTTTCAGTATGTTATTATTCCAATCCCCCGAGTGGTACGAGGATTTCAAGGCATGGAATAGAGAAATGCATATTAAATGCACCTATAATGGTGTTCAATTATCAGAAACCGAATTTCCCCAAGATTGGTTAACAGACGGTATTCAGATAAAGATTCTATATCCTTTCTGTCTAAAACCTTGGCAAAAATCTAAGGTACGATCTCATCATAGAGATCCAATGAAAAAAAAAGATAAAAAAAAAAATTTTTGTTTTTTAACAGTCTGGGGAATGGAAGCGGAAATTCCCTTTGGTTCTCCCCGAAAACGACCTTTTTTTTTTGAACCTATTTATAAAGAACTCGAAAAAAAAAAGAAAAAGGTGAAAAAGAAATTTTTACAAGTTCTAAAATTTTTAAAGAAAAAAAGAAAAGCCTTTCTAGAAGTTCGAAAAGAAAAAACAAAATGGGTCATCAAAATAGTTCGAGTTATCAAACTAATGATGAAAAACCTGGAGAAAGTCAATCCAATTTTCTTATTTGAATTGAGGAAAGAAAAAGTATATGAACCGAACAAAAACGAAAAAGATTTCAAAAGAAATAATCAGATTCTTCGCCAATCGCCCGTTCTAATTCGAACGATGAATTGGTTCAATTATTCACTAATAGAAAGAAGAATGAAAGATCTTTCTGATAAGACAATCAAAATCAGGAATCAAATTGAACGAACCGCAAAAGACAAGAAAAAAAAAGAAATAGTTTTAATTTATGATAATAAAAGATCGGGCTCACAGAAACATATTTGGAAAATCTTAAAAAGGAAAAATATCCGATTAATGCGTAAATCACACTACTTTATGAAATCATTAATTGAAAAAATATACATTGATATTTTGCTATGTACCATTACCATTTCTAAGATAAATGCACAATTTTTCTTTGAATCAACAAAAAAGATCTTAAATAAATCCATTTACAACAATGAAAGAAATCAAGAACAAGAAGGAATTGATGAAACAAATCAAAATACAATGAATTTCATTTTGACTATAAAAAAATTGTTTTCAAATACTGATAATACTGAGAATAGGAATCAAAATTCCAATACTTATTGGAACTTATCTTCCCTGTCCCAAGCATATGTATTTTACAAATTATCACAAACCCAATTACTTAACCAATTACTAAATCAGTATCACTTGAGACCTGTACTTCAATATCAAGGGAGCTATCCTTTTTTTAAGGATAAATTAAAAGACTATTGTATGATACACGGAATATTTCATTCCAAATCAAGACATAAAAAAATTCATACATATGTAATGAACGAATGGAAAAACTGGTTAAAAGGTCATTATCAATACGATTTCTCTCAAAAAAGAAGGTTTCGATTAGAATGGCGAAATAGAATCAATCAACGTCGTATGATTCAAAAAAAGGAATCAATCCAATTGGATTTATATCAAAAATACCAATTCATTCATTCCATAAAAAAAAATGACTATGCAGCGAATTCATTTATGAGTCAAAAATACAAATGGAAAAAACATTACAGATATGATCTTTTATCATATAAATACATAAGCACCCCTAATTCATACATTTCTGGATCAACATTAGAAATAAACGGGGACCCAGAAATTCCATATCATTTAAATACATCGAAACCTGAATCATTTTATGTATTGGTAAGTATACCTAGTAATGATTATCTAGAAAAAGGATATCTTATTGATAGGAATACAAATTTGGATAGAAAATATTTTGATTGTAAAATTCTTCATCTTTGTTTTAGAAATAATATTGAGATCTGGACCAATGCACATATTGGCATCAATATTCAGAAAAAGACTAAGACTGAAATTAAGAATTTACCAAAAATGGAAAAAAAAGATCTTTTCTCTCCTACGATTCATCAAGAGATCAAACCATGCAATCAAAAAAGAAACTTTTTTGATTGCATGGGAATGAATCAAGAAAGGTTCTATGATACCGCATCAAATAATGATACTATATCCAATCTAGAACCTTGGTTCTTCCCAGAATTTGTGCTACTTTTTGATGTATATAAGATTCAACCTTGGATCATCCCAATCAAATCACTCTTTTTTCATTTTTCTAGAAATGAAAAAAGTAAAAATAGTAACGTAAACCCAAAGAAAAATCTTCATATATCATCTAATAAAAAAAAAGATCTTGAATTAGGAAATTCCAAGCAGGAAGAACACGAACAACAGGGCCAAGGAAATCTTGTATCGAATCTACTAAAACAAAAAAATAAAAAAGCTGTTGAAGAAGATTACGCAAGATTAGAAATGAAAAAGGGTAGAAAAAAAAAACAATATAAAAATGAAATGGAACTAGATTCCTTTTTGAAAAAATATTTTCTTTTTCAATTAAGATGGGCTAATCCTTTGAATAAAAAAATAATGAAAAATATCAGGGTATATTGTCTCCTACTTAGACTGATAAATCTAAAGGAAATTGCTATATCCTCGATTCAAAGAGGTGAAATAAATCTAGACGAAATGCTGATTCAAAAGGACCTAGTTCTTGCAGAAGTGATAAGAAAGGGAATATTTATTATTGAACCAATTTGTCTATCTATAAGAAGGGACGGAAAATCTATTATATATCAAACTATAGATATTTCATTGGTCGATAATAAGAAGCACCAAACGAATAAAAAATACACAAAAAAAAGATATAGTGAGAAAGGGGGGTTTGAAAAATCCATTGCACAACACAGCAACATTTTTTGGAGTGGAGACAAAAATCATTATGATTTCCTTGTTCCTGAAAATATTCTATCTCCCAGACGTCGGAGAGAATTTCGAATTCGAATTTGTTTCAATTCCCAGAATTGGAATGTTGTGGATAGAAATTCAAGATTTTGCAATGAAAACAAAATAAGAAACTTTGGTCAATTTCTGAATGAGGACAAACATATTAATACAGATGGAAAAAATTTCATGAAATTCAAATTGTTTCTTTGGCCCAATTATCGATTAGAAGATGTAGCTTGTATGAATCGCTATTGGTTTGATACCAATAACAGCAGTCGTTTCAGTATGTCAAGAATACATATGTATTCACAATTCAGAATGAATTCAATTCCAATGAAAAATTAAAGAATTTATAGTGGATTTCCTACATATCGTGTAACATATTCGATAGATGAAAGCCAAAATATATACACTGTGTAACATTCTAATACATGATGATGATGCTGATTTCATAGTGTATCAATTTTCACTAGGAGGAGCGGAATCCTTTTAAGTAAAAAGAAATTGTTCTCTTTCGTGAATACATATATGTTTTGTATATTTGATTTGGATCAAATATACAAAACATAAACACATAAACCACATAAAAAAAAACAAAGTAATATATGAATGAAATCCAATTTTGATGTATACTAGATGAAAATAACTGGCATAAGAAATATTATTCTTTTTCCTGATCGGTAAAATTCACAGAAAATAAAGATAGAAATTTTCATTTATGGTCCAAAATTCATTCATCTCAGTTATTACACAAGAAGAAAAAGAAGAAAATAGTGGGTCTGTTGAATTTCAAGTATTCCATTTCACCAGTAAGATACGGAGACTTACTTCACATTTAGAATTGCACAAAAGAGATTTTTTATCGCAAAGGGGTCTACGAAGAATTCTGGGAAAACGTCAACGATTATTGACTTATTTGTCAAAGAAAAAGAAAGTGCGTTATAAGAAATTAATGGATAAGTTAGATATTCGGGAACCGAAAATTCGTTAATTTAATTTGAATTTCTTATTTGAGTTTCTTATTATTTTCTTATTATTATCCTTGTTCTTTTTTATTTTTTTATTCTTTTTTTATTAGTTCAGTTATTCTTTTTTTTATTAGTATTAGATTTTTTAGTTGAATAAATTCATGAAATAATGAATTAAGGAAAAAAATATGACTGTACCGGCTACAAGAAAAAATTTCATAATAGTCAATATGGGTCCTCACCACCCATCAATGCATGGTGTTCTTCGGCTGATCGTTACTCTGGATGGTGAAGATGTTATTGACTGTGAACCTATATTGGGCTATTTACACAGAGGGATGGAAAAAATAGCGGAGAACCGAACAATTATACAATATTTGCCTTATGTAACACGTTGGGATTATTTAGCTACTATGTTCACAGAAGCAATAACAGTAAATGCACCAGAACGATTGGAAAGTGTTCAAGTGCCTAAAAGGGCCAGTTATATAAGAGTGATTATGTTGGAGCTGAGCCGTATAGCCTCCCATTTGTTATGGCTTGGCCCTTTTATGGCCGATATCGGTGCACAGACTCCCTTTTTCTATATTTTCAGAGAAAGGGAATTGATATATGATCTATTCGAAGCCGCCACAGGTATGCGGATGATGCATAATTATTTCCGCATCGGAGGAGTAGCTGCGGATTTACCTTATGGCTGGATAGATAAATGTTTTGATTTCTGTGATTATTTTTTAACAGAAGTTTTTGAGTATCAAAAACTCATTACGCGAAATCCCATTTTTTTGGAACGAGTTGAAGGAGTGGGCATTATTGGTGGAGAGGAGACAATAAATTGGGGTTTATCAGGACCAATGTTACGAGCTTCTGGAATCCAATGGGATCTTCGTAAAGTTGATCGTTATGAGTGTTACAATAAATTTGATTGGGAAGTCAAATGGCAAAAAGAAGGCGATACATTAGCTCGTTATTTAGTACGAATCGGTGAAATGCAAGAATCCATAAAAATCATTCAACAGGCTCTAGAAGGAATTCCTGGAGGACCTTATGAAAATTTAGAAAACCGCCGCTTTCATAGGACAAAGAATTCCGAATGGAATAATTTTGAATATAGATTTATTACTAAAAAACTTTCACCCAATTTTGAATTGTTAAAACAAGAACTTTATGTAAGGGTAGAGGCCCCAAAAGGAGAATTAGGAATTTATTTAATAGGAGATAGTAGCGTTTTCCCCTGGAGATGGAAAATTCGTCCACCCGGCTACATCAATTTGCAAATTCTTCCCCAGCTAGTTAAAAGAATGAAATTGGCTGATATCATGACGATACTAGGTAGTATAGATATCATTATGGGAGAAGTTGATCGTTGAAATGATAATTGATACGACAGAAGTACAAACTATCAATTCTTTTTCTATATTAGAATCCTTAAAAGAAGTCTATGGACTCATATGGATTTTTGTCCCCATTTTCACCCTTGTCTTAGGAATCACAATGGGGGTATTAGTAATTGTGTGGTTAGAAAGAAAAATATCCGCAGCAATACAACAACGTATTGGACCTGAATATGCCGGCCCATTAGGAATTCTTCAAGCTTTAGCGGATGGGACCAAACTATTTTTGAAGGAGGATCTTCTTCCATCTAGAGGGAATATTCGTTTGTTTAGGGTCGGACCTTCTATAGGGGTTATATCAATTCTACTAAGTTATTTAGTAATTCCTTTTGGATATCACCTTGTTTTAGCTGATCTCAGTATAGGTGTTTTTTTATGGATTGCCATTTCAAGTATTGTCCCCATTGGTCTTCTTATGTCAGGATATGGATCAAATAATAAGTATTCCTTTTCAGGCGGTCTACGAGCTGCAGCTCAATCGATTAGTTATGAAATACCATTAACTCTATGTGTGTTAGCAATATCTCTACGTGCGATTCGTTTGAACATGAACTTTTTTTCTCTCTTTTCTAGAAAAGAGAAAAGAAATGAATTGAAATTTCAATACAATATAAATAGAATTCAATATGTAAATATGAAATAAAAAAAAAGATTTTTTTTATTCAACATTTCAGTTTGATGAGTTAAACCAGATAGTTATATGAGTGAAACAAAACTGCTCCTCAATTTGCAGTAAAACAAGAAAAATCTCATTCCCTAGGTACAAGAATGAAATTGAAGTAAACATAAGTTGTTTACCCCAAGATTGAGATTATTTGATTAGTCGTCATATCTTGAAGCGGATGCAAAAGATCAACTGTATTTATTACTATACTGGGGATCAATCAAAAAGAAGTGGGTAGTTAGGAACACCAAAGTACACAAAGGATGAGTAATGGAAATAATGTAAGGTATCAAAAATAAGGGGTTTTTGCATAAAACTTTGCATAAAACGAATCATAATAAGGGCTTGAAGTTGGTAGAAATGATCAAGCAGTACTTCCCCACGATTCCAATCTAGAGTATGCTACTATATCGCTGATTAAAGAAATGATTATCAAGAACGAATTAATCCTTTATTTTATTTCATTTTTTTTTTAGTTTTCAGAAAGAAGAACAGGAACAAGACAAATAGAATGCAATACAATAATAGAATAAAAAAGAATAAAACGGGAATAATAAGAAAATATTTAGTTCTTCGTTTCTTCATACATATGCATATGGGAATTCTTATCATGATTCATTAACTAATGCCCAATTCTTTTTATTTATGAATATAACGAGTATTTGATTGAAGGATTAAGTTATTGCTGAACAAAGAGAAATTTTGATTATTTTCATTATATTATCATTATAAGGGATGAGATCAATTCGGAAGTGCTTTTTCTTATTCTAGCAGACAGAATTTTATTGGTCGAATTGAGGCCTCTCCAACCCCCAATGTATCTTTCCATTCTATTTACCTAGGGTCCAAGGAGAGCAATAATACTGAACCAGTCCTTACCTTACATTTATTTGTGACCATAGAGGAGCCGTATGAAGCTTAGGTTTCATGTACGGTTTTGGAATAGCGATGGGAGCAGTGATGTTATCATCGACTAGAATTATCTAACAGTTCAAGTACAGTTGATATAATTGAGGCACAGTCCAAATATGGTTTTGGGGGATGGAATCTGTGGCGTCAGCCCATAGGGTTTCTAGTTTTTCTAATGTCTTCTCTAGCAGAATGTGAAAGATTACCCTTTGATTTACCGGAAGCAGAGGAGGAATTAGTAGCAGGTTATCAAACCGAATATTCAGGTATAAAATACGGGTTATTTTATCTTGCTTCTTACCTAAATCTATTAGTTTCTTCATTATTTGTAACAGTTCTTTACTTAGGTGGGTGGAATTTTTCTATTCCGTACATATCTCTTACTGAACTTTTTGGAATAAATAAAATGTTTAGAGTCTTTGTAATAGCAATTGGTATCTTTATTACATTAGCTAAAGCTTATTTGTTTCTGTTCATTCCTATCACAACAAGATGGACTTTACCTAGGATGAGAATGGATCAGTTATTAAATCTTGGATGGAAATTTCTTTTACCTATTTCTCTAGGTAATCTATTATTGACAACTTCTTCTCAACTTGTTTCACTATAAACTATAAATAATAAATAAGAAATTAAGAGAAAACAATAATGATATTCTATATTCATAACTTCTCTCAACCAAGAGAAAGAAACATCAATTTTATTCATGGATATCTATAATATGTTCCCCATGGTTACTGGATTCATGAATTATGGCAAACAAACAATACGAGCTGCAAGGTACATTGGACAAAGTTTCATAATTACCTTATCCCATACAAATCGTTTACCTGTAACTATTCAATATCCTTATGAAAAATCAATCACATCAGAGCGTTTTCGTGGTCGAATCCACTTTGAATTTGATAAATGCATTGCTTGTGAAGTATGTGTTCGCGTATGTCCCATAGACCTTCCCATTGTTGATTGGAAATTTAAAAAAGATATTAAGAAAAAACAATTGCTTCATTATAGTATTGATTTTGGGGTCTGTATATTTTGCGGTAACTGTGTCGAGTATTGTCCAACAAACTGTTTATCGATGACTGAAGAATATGAACTTTCCACTTATGATCGTCACGAATTGAATTATAATCAAATTTCTTTGGGTCGGTTACCAATGTCAATAATTGAAGATTACACAATTAAAACAGTTCTAGTTATGGATTCAAAAACTCAAATGAAAAAAGAAAAAGCCCTTGGTTCAAGAACGATTACCAATTACTAAGATTTGGTTTGGAATAAAGTAGGATTAGCCAAATAACTTTCTTTTATCTATCTAATGATATTCATCTTTTTTTTTTCATTCAATTAGAAAGGTATCATATAAAAAAATAGTTCCTTTCCTGGCCCCTTAGTAAGGTCATGAAATATTTTGACTTATTTATTTATCTTTTCTTTCATAATGGATTTACCTGGACCAATACATGATATTCTTGTAGTATTTCTGGGATCAGTTCTTATATTAGGAGGTCTGGGAGTAGTATTATTTACCAATCCCATTGATTCTGCCTTTTCATTGGGATTGGTTCTTATTTGTATATCCTTATTCTATATTTCATTGAATTCCTATTTTGTAGCTGCCGCACAGTTCCTTATTTATGTGGGAGCCATAAATGTATTAATCATATTTGCTGTGATGTTCATGAACAGTTCAGAATATTCCAATGATTCCTATTTGTGGACCATTGGAGATAGGATCACCTCACTGGTTTGTACAAGTATTTTTTTTTCATTAATGACTACTATCCCAGATACGTCATGGTCCGGAATTTTTCGGACTACAAGATCAAATCAGATTATAGAACAGGACTTAATAAGTAACGTTCAACAAATTGGGATTCATTTATCCACAGATTTTTATCTTCCTTTTGAACTCATTTCTATAATTCTTTTAGTTTCCTTGATAGGTGCAATTACTATGGCTCGTCAATAATCTAATAAGAAATAAGAACTTCTATTTTGAGAATGAAAGAATGAAAATGGATTTAATCTATTTTCTTTCAATCTACTGTGAATATCTTCTTTTGTTCTGTAATTCTTCTATTCTAGTCAGCTGAATCAGTTTAATTTGAATTTTTGTTCATATTGAAATGAATCGAGATTGATGAGGAATTTATCAATGATGTTAGAGCATGTACTTTTTCTGAGTGTTTATTTATTTTCTATCGGTATCTATGGACTGATCACAAGCCGAAGCATGGTTAGAGCACTTATGTGTCTTGAGCTTATACTGAATTCGGTGAATATCAATCTCGTCACATTTTCCGATATATTTGATAGTCGGCAATTAAAAGGAGAAATTTTCTCAATCTTTGTTATAGCCATTGCGGCTGCTGAAGCAGCTATTGGGCTAGCTATTGTTTCGTCTATACATCGTAACAGAAAATCAACTCGTATCAATCAATCGAATTTGTTGAATAATTAGTTAGAATTCTTCGATTTTCACATAGAAATCAAAACATAATACTTTGAGAATATTCTAAATAGAATCTAAAATAAAAATATAATCCAATACAATAAATAGAATCTAATAGAATTAGAATAAATAATAAGAATAGAATAATAGAATTAGCATGCAATAAGAATTCAATAGAATAGAATATTCTATTCTTATTATTTTCTTATTATTTTCTTTCTTCTCTTTTTTCATATAGATGTATGATCTAGAGCTACTAACCTATTCTATCACTAAGCTAATAACTAACGTATTCTATCTAGTATGAATCTGATATATAATATATCATCATATCTTCAATTCTATTTCTATATACTAGAATATTTCTATATTTAAATTTAATTTAGATTAATCTATTTATACGAATATGAATATTTCATATATATATTAGTACATTATATTCATATATATGAATATAATGTACTTAATAATACTTAAGAATTTATTCTAAATTAGAATTAGTTAGAATTAGACTATTTTAGATTATCTCTATTTGATTTGATAGAGTTCAGATTTTCTATATGAATAGGATTACTTAGGATTCATAGAAATTCTCTAAATTCAATAAGAATTAAGATCTTCATATTAATAGAAAAATATAGTAAAATGAACATGAATTGAATTCGTATGTACAACTCATATTTCATGGTTATTGAAACGGAAATCAAAGTATCTTGGCCCCTTTCTCATAAACAGATTTTCAAATCTATTGATTCTTCAAATTTTGATAAATCATTGATTCGTCTGGTGTCTACAATAGAAATTATATGATTTATTTCATTTTCGAATTTTATTTTACCAGATCAAAAATCTTTTGTGTTCAAAACTGGAATTTATAGACCCAATGTCGCATTCAGTAAAGATTTATGATACATGTATAGGGTGTACCCAATGTGTTCGAGCTTGCCCCACGGATGTATTGGAAATGATACCTTGGGACGGATGTAAAGCTAAGCAAATTGCTTCTGCGCCAAGAACCGAGGATTGTGTAGGTTGTAAGAGATGTGAATCCGCTTGTCCAACGGATTTTTTGAGTGTCCGTGTTTATTTATGGCATGAAACAACTCGCAGCATGGGTCTTTCTTATTGATATGTGACAAAAAACTCCACTTGAATCATTTGATTCCTCTTTACCGACCAAAGCCCGTACTCGAGAAAAGAAAATCTATTATTCTTCTCCCGAGCACGGGGGTTTCTCGTCAAAATTTATCTTGTCTTTATCACGAGTTATTTTCCTTGGTTAACAATACTTCTTGTTTTGCCCATATTTGCGGGTTCTTCAATTGTCTTTTTCCCTCATAGGGGAAATAAGGTGTATAGGTGGTATACTCTATGTATATGTATCCTAGAGCTCCTTCTAATGACCTATGTATTTTGTTATCATTTCCAATTGGACGATCCCTTAACCCAATTGAAGGAGGATTCTCAATGGATCAATCTTTTTGATTTTCACTGGAGACTGGGAACCGATGGACTTTCCATAGGACCCATTTTACTGACAGGATTTATCACTACTTTAGCTACTTTAGCAGCTTGGCCAGTTACTCGAAATCCGCGATTTTTCTATTTCTTGATGTTAGCAATGTATAGTGGCCAAATAGGATCATTTTCTTCTAGAGACCTTTTACTTTTTTTCATCATGTGGGAATTAGAATTAATTCCTGTTTACTTACTTTTATCCATGTGGGGAGGAAAAAAACGCCTGTACTCGGCTACAAAGTTTATTTTGTGCACTGCAGGAGGTTCCATTTTTCTCTTAATAGGAGTTCTAGGTATGGGTTTATATGGTTCCAATGAACCGACATTAGATTTAGAAAAATTAGCTAATCAATCGTATCCTGCAGCATTGGAAATAATACTCTATTTTTGTTTTCTTATTGCTTATGCTGTCAAATCGCCGATGATACCCCTACATACATGGTTACCAGATACCCACGGGGAAGCACATTACAGTACATGTATGCTTTTAGCTGGAATCTTATTAAAGATGGGAGCATATGGATTGATTCGGATCAATATGGAATTATTAGCTAACGCTCATTCTAGATTCTCTCCCTGGTTGGTTATAGTAGGAATAATACAAATCATTTATGCAGCTTCAACCTCCCTCGGTCAACGCAATTTAAAAAAACGTATTGCCTATTCTTCTGTATCTCACATGGGTTTCCTAATTCTAGGAATTGGTTCTCTAACTGGCATGGGACTCAATGGAGCCATTTTACAAATACTCTCTCATGGATTGATTGGTGCTGCACTTTTTTTCTTAGCGGGAACGAGTTGTGATAGAATACGTTTTGTTTATCTCGAAGAGATGGGGGGGATATCTATCCCAATGCCAAAAATATTTACCATGTTTAGTAGTTTCTCGATGGCTTCTCTTGCATTGCCAGGAATGAGTGGTTTTGTTGCAGAATTCTTAGTCTTTTTTGGAATAATTACCAGCCCAAAATATCTTTTCATGCCAAAAATGTTAATTACTTTTGTAATGGCAATTGGAATGATATTAACTCCTATTTTTTTATTATCTATGTTACGTCAGATTTTCTATGGATACAAGCTATTCAATATTCCAAACTCAAATTTTTTTGATTCTGGACCACGAGAACTATTTGTTTCGATCTGTATCTTTCTACCTGTAATAGGAATTGGTATTTATCCTGATTTCGTTCTCCCGTTATCGGTTGACAAGATACAAGTTCTACTATCTAAATTCTTTTTATAGATTCCATAATAAAGAATTTTCATTAATTGGAAAGAAAGTCTTAGAATTCTTTGACTTTCCTATTTTCACGATTCTTCATTGTACAATGAAAAAAAAGAAGAGTGAATTAGAATTGTAATGAGATACATCTAGAGTTTTTGAGAACCATTTGAATAATTCCTCCATTCAAACGGTTTTCAAAAACTCGCACAAATCTTCATTGTGTATCAGACGATATTTTTATGTATTCTTCATGTAGTTTATTTAATTAGATATTAATTGGAATGAACCATAACTATGGAACCCGATTCCTAATAGATTGATCCCAAAATAGCATATCCAAATTAGAAGAAATCCTATAGAAGCCACAAATGCCGAATTCGTGCCTTGGTCTTGCAATTTTTGATTTGTTCTAGTATGTAAATAAATTGCAAATATGGTCCAAGTAATAAATGCCCAAGTTTCCTTAGGGTCCCAATTCCAATAAGAACCCCATGCTTCATTAGCCCATACTGCTCCAGAAAGAATGCCTATGGTTAAAAAGGTAAACCCTAAACTAATGACACGATAACTCCAATAATCCAAACGCTGAATTAATTGATATTTGTAAAAATTTTGAAATGAGAGAAAAGAAGTCTTTTTTAATACACTTACTTTTTCGTTCAAATATTTCATCTCACCAAAGAAAAACGACTTCCTTAAACTTAAAAAATTCTTGTTTCTAAAAAAAAAATCGATGTTTTTTCGAAATGTAATCACTATAAGAGCAACTGATAATAACGATCCGCATAAAAGAGCTGCATAGCTCAATAGCATCATACTGACATGCATCATTAACCACTGAGATTGTAGAGCAGGTACTAATATTGCGGATTGATGCATTCCAGTTGAAAGACCTGACGTGGCGAAACCTTGGGTAAAAATGGCACTTGGTGCAGTTATTGCGCTTAAATCATTTTTAGGATTCCCAAGATACGGAATCATATGAATAATGGAGAAACTCCATGAAAGGAAGATTAATGATTCATATAAATTACTTAAAGGAAAATGTCCCGAAGAAATCCAACGAATAACTAAAAATCCTGTTATAGAGAAAAAAGTAGCTATAATCCCTTTTTCTGACGAATTACGTAATGCTTCGATTTCGTAGACTAATAAGTTCATCAAATGAATCATAATAACAATTGATATGATCGAAAAGGAAATATGAGTTAATATATGTTCTAAGGTCGCAAATATCATAAATAAAGGGTCCCTATTAAATAATTGAAATCGGGAATTAAATCTAATAGAATTAGATTCTAATATTCTATTAGATCTATTGTGTCTATAATATGAATTATTCTATTATTTATGCCGCCACTCGGACTCGAACCGAGATGCTCTAGCACTGCTTCCTAAGAGCAGCGTGTCTACCAATTTCACCATGGCGGCTTGCCTTAAAGAATCATAGGAAATTCATGTTGAATTGTCGATATTCAATAGAGTTTAGTAAACAATTAAGAAAGATGCATTTCCATATGAATGGAAATGCATATTGAAATGTTCAATATCAATAATACTGAATTAGTATCTTCGTAAGTTCAGTTTTCATAATCAACTTTTCCGTACTAGAAACCTAGCTTTTGTTTATCCAGAACAGTCAGAACTCAATAGTTTTGTTTTCAGTTGAGGTATCAAAAATTTTTTTTCTAACGATTTTGAGACCCAACACCTTAGTCTAAAGTATAATGAAATATTCAGATTCTTCGTTGTCTATCGTAATTGTGCTTTTCAAAATAGAAAATTCATAGGAAAGAAAAAACCATCTCACGAATTCAATATCAACCAATAGAAATTTCAATAAATAGAATAGAACATATATAGAAATATAGAAAGACTATACAAAATCTAAAAAAATGATAATAAAAAAAAATACAATACACAATACTGAGTACTTTGAATCCAGTAGACAGAAAGATTCTTATTTTTCAAATTACCTAGCTCTAACTAATCTGGAGAAGTTAAATACAAATACAATACACAATATACACAATAAATTAGTAAATTTGAATCATTTGCCTTCCAAATAAAAAATGGAAAATTGGAAGTTCTTTGAGACATGTCAATTAAGATTTTTTCAAGACTTTTTTTGTCGCACAAAAAAACTTTTTGACTGTCCGGTGGAAACAGATTTAGCTAAAGAAAAAGCTTTTACTGCCGCTAAAGAGCCTTTTTTTCTCCAAAGATTTCTACGAATATGCTTTTTTGACATAGAAGTACGCTTTTTTGGAACTGCCATTCAAAAGGTAGGTGACTCATTTTTATCGTTGTATGTGAAAGACATATATTGTTCAAAATCAATTACTCTTTATTAGTCATTATCTATACTTATTCCATAAATTTCCTTCAATAATATCAGAACATACAAATAGAAAAAAAAAAGAATAAAAGAAAAAAAATCAATAAAAAAAAAAATAAAAATCTTCTAAAACAATTCTATTTTAATAGACAAATAGATTTCAATTTTCTATCTTCATTCTTATATTTGCATAATGTAATAATTACATACGTATTGGATATTCTATTGTTTTTGAAAAAAAAAATATACAAAAAGAATATACAAAAAAAGGAATGTAATTTTAAAATAGTAATAATTTCATATTAATATTTAATATATAATTTAATATATAATATATAAAGTAATATATACAATACAATATTACAAATATACAAATATTCATTATTCATATGAAATAGTAAGAATAGTAATAGAAAATCTTTATCTAAATAGAGAAATGAGTAAAATAGTAAAGTAAATACTAAGTAAATAGTTATTCTAGTATATACTAGAATAATATAGTCTGAATTATAGAATTATAGTATGAATATATATAGATTTTCATATTTCATATATTAAAGGATAAAAAATTATAAAGATATATAAAGATAAAGATTAAATTCTATAGAATTAAATTCTATATAAAGAAAAGATTATATATTATATATAAAGATAAAGATTCTACAAAATAAAAAAATATTCTAATTATAAGAATATAGTAGTCTTAGAATTTAGTATTAGAATTATCTTCTATACTTATATATGTATATAAGATAGAAGTTGAAAATGAAGTCTAAAAAAAAATAGAAAATATATAAAGCTAAAAAAAAAAGAAAGAAAAAATATAAAAATCGAAAGAGATAAAGAAATCTGTAACTGAACTGTAATATAAGAAATCTAGAAACTTAAATCTATCTTAAATATAGAAATAGATCATATATCTATAATATATCTATAAATAAAAATATATACAATATCTATAAATTAAATTGCATAATTTTACATTTTACATAATTAGAATTTAATGTAAAGGGAAAATCCAATTATTCAAAATCTCATATGATGTCAGATTATTTCAGAAATATCTTTCTTTTCTATAGTTTCAAGTTAATTAATAACTAAGTAATAAACTTGACTAATTATTTGACCAACCAATTGCAACTTTTATTTCAAATATTTGATAAAACAAAAAGTCAGAATTCCAATATTTGTATTTGATCTTTTTCATATCTTTTTTTTTCTTTTTCTTATTGTTTTGTTCTTTTCGAAAGAGATCAGAATTGGTGAATCGGAAACAATTATAAGAAAAAAAATAACAATTGGTTATGGAATATACATCTAAATATGCATGGATAATACCCCTTTTTCCGCTCCCAGTTACTATGTCAATAGGATTTGGACTTCTACTTATTCCGACAGCAACAAAAGATCTTCGTCGTATGTGGGCTTTCCCAAGTGTTTTACTACTAAGTATAGCTATGTGGTTTTCGGCCAATCTGTCTATTCAGCAAATAAATGGAAGTTTGACCTATCAATATCTATGGTCTTGGACCATCAATAATGATTTTTTATTAGAGTTCGGACACTTGATCGATCCACTTACTTCTATTATGTCAATACTAATTACTACTGTTGGAATCATGGTTTTTATTTATAGTGACAATTATATGTCTCACGACCAAGGATATTTGAGATTTTTTGCTTATATGAGTTTTTCCAATGCTTCAATGTTGGGATTAGTTACTAGTTCCAATTTGATACAAATTTATATTTTTTGGGAACTAGTGGGAATGTGTTCGTATTTATTGATAGGTTTTTGGTTCACACGACCCGTTGCAGCAAGTGCTTGTCAAAAAGCTTTTGTAACTAATCGTATAGGAGATTTTGGTTTATTATTAGGAACCTTAGGGTTTTATTGGATAACTGGTAGTTTTGAATTTCGGGATTTGTTCAAAATAGTGAATACCTTGATCCAGAATAATGGGGTCAATTCTTTATTTGCTACTTTATGTGCCTTTTTCTTATTTGTTGGTGCAGTTGCTAAATCCGCACAATTCCCCCTTCACGTATGGTTACCTGATGCCATGGAAGGCCCCACTCCTATTTCGGCTCTTATACACGCTGCTACTATGGTAGCAGCAGGAATTTTTCTTGTAGCTCGGCTTCTTCCTCTTTTCATAGTTATACCTTACATAATGAATCTCATTTGTTTAGTAGGTATAATAACAGTACTTTTAGGAGCTACTTTGGCCCTTGCCCAAAGAGACATTAAAAGAAGTTTAGCTTATTCTACAATGTCTCAATTGGGTTATATTATGTTAGCTCTAGGTATAGGTTCTTATCGAGCTGCTTTATTCCATTTGATCACCCATGCCTATTCTAAAGCTTTATTGTTTTTGGGATCTGGATCCATTATTCATTCAATGGAACCTATTGTTGGATATTCATCAGAGAAAAGTCAGAATATGGTTCTTATGGGAGGTTTAACAAAATATGTTCCAATTACAAAAACTACTTTTTTTTTAGGTACACTTTCTCTTTGTGGTATTCCGCCTCTTGCTTGTTTTTGGTCCAAAGATGAAATTATTCACGATAGTTGGTTGTACTCACCAATTTTCGCACTAATAGCTTGGTTCACAACAGGATTAACCGCATTTTATATGTTTCGGATGTACTTACTTACCTTTGATGGGTATTTGCGCATTCATTTTCAATATTATAGTAGTCTTAGTAGTACAAAAAATAGCTCGTTTTATTCAATATCTCTATGGGGAAAAGGGACACTGAAGAAAGTCAATAGGAATTTCTTTTTTTCAAAAATGAATAAGAATAAGGTTTGTTTTTTTTCGAAAGATATATCGAAAATTGACAAAAATGTAAGAAGTAAGATACGAGACTTTAGTACTTACTTGAGAAATAGGTACACTTATATGTATCCTCACGAATCGAGCAATACTATGTTGTTTACTCTACTTGTATTAGTACTATTTACTTTGTTCATTGGATCAATAGGAATTTCTTTTAACAGCGAAGTAATAGATTTGGATCTATTATCGAAATGGTTAACTCCATCAATAACCCTTTTTCATCCAAAATTAAATTCTTCTGAGGATTGGTATGGGTTTTTGTCAAATGCTTTTTTTTCAGTAAGTATAGCTTTTTTCGGACTATTGATAGCATCTATTTTTTATGGATCTATTTATTCATCTTTCAAGAATTTGGGCTTAATTAATTTCTTTTTAAAAAGAGGTCCTAAAAGAATTATTCTGGACAAAATAAAAGGTGTGATATACAATTGGTCATATAATCGTGGTTATATAGATATTTTTTATACTGGGATTTTCACCATGAGTATAAGAGGGTTAGCCGAGCTAACTCAGTTTTTTGATAAATATATAATTGATGGAATTCTAAATGGCGTTGGTGTTGCAAGTTTCTTTATGGGTGAAGGGATAAAATATATGGGAGGTGGACGAATCTCATCTTATCTATTCTTTTATTTTTCTTATGTGTCAATCTTTTTATTCATATTCATTCTTTTCTTTTTTTCTTCTTTCAGTCTTCCCAATTCCCAATTCTCTTGATGGGTCTCCAGATCATAATCTTCGTAAACTGGGCTATCTTGATAGCGTGCCTCTTGAAAGTGAAATTCATCCTTTGTTTTTTCCTTTCCATTCACTCGGATCTCTTCCGTTTCATCTATTTTGTCCAGATCCTCCTTTTCTTCCGAACAAAGGGAAGGGTTTTCTTCGGTGGATCCCTCTTGTTCCTGTTTAGTCTCCTTCGTTTCGGAAGTTGTTTCTACATCGCTTTCTTCCTTTCTTTCTCCCCCTTCTTCCGTTTCTGAGGTTTCTTTCTCTTTCAGTTTTTTAGTGACAATAGGCGACGGCATTCTGCCTAAATAGTAGACACAGGTGATAAATAAGAGAATACTAAAGATTCGAGCCATAGAATTTCTCAATTCTGACACAAGATACTTATTAGATCGAATAGAATGATTTTGCCGTATCCAGAATAATACCAATCCAACCCATTTCATGAATAAAATGTGACCAATTAACCAACCAACAAAACTACTTGTTAAAAAGAAAATCTTGTTGTTGCATCGAAACATA